ATGTATCTCCTTCGTAAAGGATTTCCCCATAATGTCCATGAACAGTTGCTCCTGGAGTAGCCAAATAAGGCTTAGCTGATCGTATTACCACAGAGTCAACTTGAACAATTAGAACTTGACCCGATTTTAAATGCGGTCCTTTTTTGGCTATACATACATTTTCACAAAGAAACTGCCCAAGACTAACGATTGTAGATGTCTCTTCACAATAATTGTAATGAAGAAAATACCAATTCAAATGGAATGGATTCAAAATGATGTTACTGCATGAATAGGGATTATAAATTTGACCATTTTCATCCAGTAAATAATATTTAAGTATTTGAAAAATCTGTTTTAAATTGTCAAGTTGCAAATAGTTAGTTACCAAGATCTGATTATGGGTTATTAAATGGGAAAATAAATCAAAATTAGAAATTGGAAAGCCTGTTCCTAACGGGCCCAACGAATTACTAATTGGAATTAGGGGGTTCTTTTTGATTGATTCCTTTATCACATTGGGAGATTTTACATCGTTGAATGGGCCTATTCGAAAACAATTGGATGATGACAAAATTATCAAAGATTGAGATTCCTTATTTCGATTCAACAACGTATGGATAGTTCCTTGATTTGGATTAAGGGATTCTTGAATCCTTGCCTCGGAATAGGAATAAATGGAAGAAAACGGATTGACATTAGCGCGATCTGATCCCTTCTCAGAGATCAATCCTGAACCCGACAGATCGTTCCTTTTTCCGGTATAAGAAATAGGTGATTTCGCTAAGTCGATTCTTAGAAAATATCTAAGCAAACCATTTGTCCTTATTTCAACAAAGGAAGCACAGGCCTTTTCGATCTTTTTGTCTTGGTCCCAATTCAACACTAAAGAAGTCCGAACTAATTGAATACTTGTGTCCCAAATTTCAAGAATTGGGTCGTAATAAAGGATATAATTGACAACTCGAAGTTGTAGATTATCACTTTCCTGCAAGAGATCCGGCGGGAAAAGTCTTCCTAAATTTATACCATCCGTTTTTTTATATGGGACTACAGGTTGAACCAAAACAAAATACTTTTTTTCATACCTGGAAAGTTTCATTCGTTGGATATAAAGCCAATTTTTCAATTTTTTGTATTCTTTGGAATTTGTTTTTCCCCCTCCTGGTGGTATCAATCGGAATGCCTTATTTGTCTTTCCAGGAAAATGGATATCTCCAGAAAAGATTATCAGTTTCATTTTTTCTGCTTTTTTCTTCACTCGGACCAATCCGCCTACCCGACTTCTTCTATTTAAAGTGATTTGTGTATCTGCCCCAATAATACTATTGTGCCGTACCATTATGGAAGAAGATTCGGCCAAAATGTGGACTTCCACGGGAATAAAAAAAAATGGATTTACTTCCTTTTGGTATTTTGGCCAAAATACCTTGGCTCCTCGATACTCAATCAAATCCTCTTCGTTGACGATTGAATTCAGTTCTCTAGTCTCATATTTAGTAAGTCCTGAGCTCTTTCTTATATATCGAGGATCATCGAAATAAGCAAGAATACTATTTCTACGGAGAATACCATTTCTGGGGATTTCCATTGAGATACCTGAAGAAGGTATTAGTTGGTTCTCGCCTTCTTGAATCGATTCGAGTGGAATGATGAATCTATTTCTTCGCCTCTTTGCCAATAAATCAGAATTGCCGTCGAGAATGGCCGGATATCTGAGATTACAACGACCCGTACATGTCATTCGATTAAGTTCTGAATAATCAGGAATCCTATCTCCTGTTTGATTTTTACCAGAAAAATACGAACTAAAAAATTTGTGTCTCACTTGATTATTAGTTACTGAGGGGTTAGCAATATATCTTGGCTTGACAGAAAGAGAATCAGCGTTCATTTGATCTTGATCCTTGTGGATCGAACAGGGCCCTAGACTGTATCTCCAGGGCTCTCCTAATAATATCCATAAATGACTTGTTTTTGGTAAGAGATGAATATTACCATATGTAAATTCAGGTGCATGGTACACATCAGTATTCCAGTGCATTTCGCCCTCTGAGTCAGAATAAATATGTTTTCGAACCTTCTCTTTCAAATTCAAAGTGGATGTTCTCGCACGAATCTCAGCAATCACTTGTTCTGATTCTACATATTGATCGTTTTGAACTAAAAGAAAACTTTTGGGCGGAATACACACATTGTGTATAATATCTTCACTCTCAATAGTTACATACAAGTCTCTAGAACATAGAAAAGCAGGATGTCCATGACGTGTACGTGTCGGATGAACCAAATCCTCGTTGAATTTTATTTTTCCATTAGAAGGGGCTCGCACATGTTCTGCAGTACCCCCTGTGAATACTCCGCCGGTATGAAAAGTTCTTAATGTTAATTGAGTGCCCGGTTCTCCAATAGATTGACCTGCAATAATACCTACGGCTTCTCCCAATTCGACCAGGTCGTCATGAGCTGGACTCCGGCCATAACATAATTGACAAATCCAAGATGTACTCCTACAAGTAAAGGGGGTTCGAATAGAGATTGGTTGTGCTCTAAAAGTTATGAATCTACTGACAAGTCCAACCCCAATATCTTGATTTCTAGTAGCAATACATCGCGAACCTATATATATATCATCTGCTAATACACGACCAATTAATGTTTGGATAAAAATCCTGTCCGCCATCATTCCATTTCGAGGACTTACAGAAATACCTCGAACGGTGCCACAATCTGTTCGACGTACAACAATGTGTTGAACTACTTCAACAAGTCTGCGCGTGAGATATCCTGCATCTGAGGTTCGGATAGCGGTATCCACAACCCCTTTACGGGCTCCGTAGCAAGAAATAATGTATTCTGTTAAAGAGAGTCCTTCGCGTAAATTGCTTTGAATGGGTAAATCAATCATTTGCCCTTGGGGATCCGACATTAATCCTCTCATACCTACTAATTGATGTACCTGAGAAGCATTTCCTCTGGCTCCCGAAAAAGACATTATATGGACTGGATTAAAAGGATCGGTCATCCGAAAATTAGGATTCATTTCTTGTCGCAAATATTCACTTGTGGCATACCATATTTCGATCGATTGACGTAATTTTTCTACCGCGTGTACATTCCCATAATGATGGTGTTTTTCCAAAATAAAACTTTGTTGTTCAGCGTCTTGAACTAGCCATCTTTTAGAAGGTATTGTTAAAAGATCATCAATTCCTAATGAAATGGATGCGGCGGTAGCTTGTCGGAAACCCAGAGTCTTTACTTGATCCAGGATATGTGATGTATATCCTATTCCATAGTGATCAATAAATCGACTAATAAGTCGTTTCATGGCAGTTCCGTCTATCACTTTATTGTGAAAGACCTGAGTGGGCCGTTCTGCCATCAGTACCTCCATATTGCGCTGAGTAGAATTTGACAATGGGCTTGAGTCAGTGATTGGAAAACTTCCTTTTCTAGATCTTGATTCACGTAGAAATTCCGCAATTATGGTCCTAGTTAACCCGGAGAGACTCGAATTCCCGTTGGTAGCATAGAATTACAACAGCCCTGCCAAAACCCCTGTATGGCTTCTTCTATTTCTCGATAAAGAGAAATATGACCAAGAGTGGTTCGAATATATATATAAAGAATTTCTTTTTTTATACTTCGTACTATTAGATAGTGTCCATAAATCTCATAATAGGTCCCCACAGATTCATAGTGAATTTCGATGGGAGCTTCTCTTGCAGCAATAACGCGTTGATCTAGTCGCCACCGCAACCACAAAGGACTACCTAAATTGATTCGTTTTTGCCGATAAGCTCCAATTGCATCATAGGGATTACAAAAAAAGGGTTCTTTTTTTTTTGTATACTTATAGTTATTATCTTCATTTTGATAGTTTCTACGATTACATGGATTATACCTATTTACACAAATACCCCGACGATTTCCACTCGTTAAGACATAGAGTCCACTAAGCATATCTTGAGTTGGTGCCGAAATGGGATCCCCAATAGTTGGAGACAAAAGATTCATATGAGAAAACATAAGTAAACGTGCCTCTGCTTGAGCCTCCAAAGATAAAGGCACATGAACAGCCATTTGATCCCCGTCAAAGTCTGCATTGAAGCCCTTACAAACTAATGGATGTAAACAAATAGCGCGTCCTTCCACTAAAACGGGGAGGAATGCCTGTATGCCTAATCTATGCAGAGTAGGCGCTCTATTCAGCAATACAGGATGGTCATCCAGAATTTCCTGAAGTATTTCCCATACAATCGGTTTTTTTTTTCGAATTTGACTCTTAGCAACTCCTATGTTCGAAGCAAGATGTTTTCTAATTAGGTCACGAATTACAAATGCCTGGAAAAGTTCTATTGCTATTTCGCGAGGCAATCCACATCGATGTAATGAAAGTGAAGGGCCCACGACAATCACGGACCGCCCTGAATAATCGACCCGTTTACCAAGCAGAGTCTCGCGAACTCTTCCTTCTTTGCCTTCAATTACATCTGAAAGCGACTTGTAAACTCTATTATGATCATCCCTCATTGGTTGTCCGCAGATTCCATTATCAAGAAGTGCATCCACGGCTTCTTGTAGCAATTTTTCCTGAGATATTATTAATTCTTCTGGCGTAGCTATACTTGTTGTTAATAGATCTGTAAGAGTATTATTCCGATAGATAATTCTTCTATAGATTTCATTAATATCCGAGGTCACTAGTTTATCCTCATCGATATGATAGATTGGTCTCAACTCAGGAGGGAGAACTGGTAATAGACACAAAACCATCCATTTTGGTTCTATATTTGTTCGAATAAAATGCTTAGCCAATTCCATGCGTCTAAGCAAAAAATCTTTTCTTCTTCCAACTTTTCGATCTTCCCATTCATTCCCTGTGGGTTCCTCTTCCTCCAATTCTTTCCATTCTACCAATGAATAGTCTATAATAATTCGTAAATCTAGATTGGCTAATTGTTGTCTGATAGAACCTCCCCCGGTAGACATCTCTCGATTTCGAAATGTATCGAAGC